ATAGTATGTGCTTCTGGGGGGGCGCGTATGCAAGAAGGAAGTTTGAGTTTGATGCAAATGGCTAAAATTTCTTCTGCTTTATATGATTATCAATCAAATAAAAAGTTATTCTATGTACCAATTCTTACATCTCCTACTACAGGCGGGGTGACTGCAAGTTTTGGTATGTTGGGGGATATCATTATTGCCGAACCCAATGCCTATATTGCATTTGCGGGTAAAAGAGTCATTGAACAAACATTGAATAAAACAGTACCTGAAGGTTCACAAGCGGCTGAATATTTATTTCAGAAGGGCCTATTCGATCTAATCGTACCACGTAATCCTTTAAAAAGTGTTCTGAGTGAGTTATTTCAGCTCCACGCTTTCTTTCCTTTGAACCAAAATTCAATAGAGCATTAAGTTCCTTTTTTAATTGTAGCAAACAAATAGTTAGTTTATCAGAATCCAAGTAAAACTAATATGAATGGGGTTTCTTTGGTGACATAAGGTCTAAATTGTAGAAAGGATCAAAAGTTGCGGATCTTTTTTATCTATATTCTTAATTACTAATTAAGTTAATTAATAAGTTAAGAGGCCTCTATCAACAAGAAAAAAGAGTGAAGTCTTCTTTTCGTGAAACTAGTAAAATAACAAAAATTTTGTTCTACGTCTTACGTATGTATATAGAATCCAAATATATAATATAGAAACTATAGATATGATAGATATAGTTTTGTACCTTTCTATATCTCTCGAGAATCCCATTTTTTTTTGACTAATAATCCCCTTTTTGGATAGGATTCTAACACGAATCTTTCGAGAATTTGGAATAAGCTTTTTCTTTATTAAATGAAAATGATTAGAAGACGGGAGCAAAAGACGAATAAAATAAGAAAGGCGATTATCCTACATATCTTTTACATATCTTTCAGATGAATAAGTACATTCTTTCTATACTAACTTAGATATATACTTAGATCTATACTCATTAAAATTCGAAATTAATAGTTCATTTAATAATAATAATTCAAATAATAATTAGAATTTCGAATTCTAATTAATATAAGATAAGATATCTTTATAAATATAAATACAAATAACAGATACAAATCGTAAATTGAGGTATTCTTTATATGACAACTTTCGACTTTCCCTCTGTTTTGGTCCCTTTAGTAGGCCTAGTATTTCCGGCAATGGCAATGGCTTCTTTATCTCTTCATGTTCAAAAAAATAAGACTGTTTAGATCTGACAGGCCCAACTCTCCTCCATTTTTTTTCAAAGCAAGACTTGTATCATAACGCAGATATCTATTTAGCGGAAAAAGGTCGAACATAAAGTATGGGCTCTTAGGTTTGTAGAAAGATGATATGGTGGTAAAGGAATTCTATATATTTGAAAAAATATCAGGATCACCGAATGGCTGAACTGTAAAGTCGGTGTATCTAGATGTATATTGATGGGATCATACGAAGGGTCTGGTTTTATTTTAGATCTAACCAATTTGATAAATTACTTTTCTTTTACAGGTTCACGTCAAACGAGTACTAGTTGATGGGAGTTACTTCGGAAACAAAAAGAGTAAAGTTTAGGGTATTCTTTCAATTCCAATAAAACGAAACCAGATCAAGTATGAGTTGTCGATCAGAACATATATGGATACAACCTATAACGGGGTCGCGAAAAACAAGTAATTTCTGCTGGGCCATTATCCTTTTTTTAGGTTCATTAGGATTCTTATTGGTTGGAACTTCCAGTTATCTTGGGAGAAACTTGATCTCTTTATTTCCATCTCAGCAAATCCTTTTTTTTCCACAAGGGATTGTGATGTCTTTCTATGGGATCGCGGGTCTCTTCATTAGCTCCTATTTGTGGTGCACAATTTCGTGGAATGTAGGGGGTGGTTATGATCGATTCGATAGAAAAGAAGGAATGGTGTGTATTTTTCGTTGGGGATTCCCTGGAAAAAATCGCCGCATCTTCCTCCGATTTTTTATAAAGGATATTCAGTCCATCAGAATAGAAGTTAAAGAGGGTATTTATGCACGCCGTGTCCTTTATATGGATATCAGAGGCCAGGGGGCCATTCCCTTGACTCGTACTGATGAGAATGTTACTCCACGGGAAATTGAACAAAAAGCTGCCGAATTGGCCTATTTCTTGCGTGTACCCATTGAAGTATTTTGATAAATTGGCTGAGAAAATGAATGCTTTATCAGCAGGAAGGAAAAACTAAAGAATCCCTCTTTTCTTTTCTATACCATAATCCATTTGATAATGATAACTAGTCAATTTCTGTATTAGTTTGCCACTACTTTTTGATCATCACAATATTCTTCAGAAAATTCTCTCCATTTTTTGATTCCGGACTCTGAGTAGTCAGTGACAATTTTTCAAAATTTAGGATATTTTGATATAATGATAGAAACGAATATTCATTACTTAAACAAAGCGGTTCGTTCATCGAAAAGGGGATACTTGCTTTGAATTTGACCAATTGCGATATCCGGAAACAGTCTTTTTTGTTTATTATTTTAATTCGAAGTGGATTCTTAATCTATTTCTGTATTGTATTCTTTCTACATTCAAAGACTAACTGCAAAATCACAAATAAAAAACACTGTGAATAGATTCATAGGTTCCATACTTTGGAATAGAACTCATGCTTGAGAGAACTATTGGATCGCGTAAAGTCAACGAATGGGAGCGGTTCATTAAAAATTACTAGACGAGATGCAAAAATGGCAAAAAAAAAAAAAAAAGCATTCACTCCTCTTTTATATCTTGCATCTATAGTATGTTTGCCCTGGTGTATTTCTCTGTCATTTACTAAAAGTCTGGAATCTTGGGTTACTTATTGGTGGAATACTAGGAAATCTGACATTTTTTTGACTGAAAGTCAAGAAAAGAGTATTCTAGAAAAATTAATAGAATTAGAGGAAATCCTTCTCTTGGAGGAAATGATCAAGGAATACTCGGAAACACATCTACAAAACCTTCGTATAGGAATCCACAAAGAAACGCTCCAATTAATCAAGATACACAACGAGGATCGTATCCATACGATTTTGCACATCTCGACAAATATAATATGTTTCGTTATTCTAAGTGGTTTTTCTTTTTGGGGTAATGAAGAACTTGTTATTCTTAACTCTTGGGCTCAGGAATTCCTATATAACTTAAGTGACACAATAAAAGCTTTTTCGATTCTTTTATTAACAGATTTATGTATCGGATTCCATTCGCCCCACGGTTGGGACCTAATGATTGGCGTTGTCTACAAAGATTTTGGATTTGTTCATAATGATCAAATTATATCTGGTCTTGTTTCTACTTTTCCAGTAATTCTAGATACTATATTTAAATTTTTTATTTTTCGTTATTTAAATCGTGTTTCTCCGTCACTTGTAGTGATTTATCATTCAATGAATGATTAAAAAAGTACCTACTTAGTTCAATTAGAATGTTTCTTAACTTGTAGTTGTACATAAGCAAAGCAGGTAAAATAATACGGATTCTCTCTTTTTCTACCCATCCCAAAGATTTATTCTATATATTTTTTTTACTATATTATTTATTCTATTCCAGTAAAATTCTTCCAGTAAATAGCAGAATCGCGGATAGGGAACTAGATTAGCGACCTACCAAATTTATTGTAGACAGTTTCGGGATCAATGGTTGGACCATGCAAACTATAAAGACTTTTTATTGGATAAAAGAACAAATTACTCGATCCATTTCCGTATCGCTCATGATATATATCATAACTTGGCCATCCATTTCAAGTGCATATCCCATTTTTGCACAGCAGGGTTATGAAAATCCACGAGAAGCGACTGGGCGTATTGTATGTGCCAATTGCCATTTAGCTAATAAGCCCGTGGATATTGAAGTTCCCCAGGCAGTACTTCCAGATACTGTATTTGAAGCAGTTGTTCGAATCCCTTATGATATGCAACTAAAACAAGTTCTTGCTAATGGTAAAAAGGGCGCTTTGAATGTGGGGGCTGTTCTTATTTTACCGGAGGGTTTTGCATTAGCTCCTGCCGATCGGATTTCCCCCGAGATGAAAGAAAAGATAGGCAATCTGTCTTTTCAGAGCTATCGCCCCAATCAACAAAATATTCTTGTGATAGGACCCGTTCCTGGTCAGAAATATAGTGAAATCACTTTTCCTATCCTTTCCCCCGACCCCGCTACTAAGAAAGAGATTCACTTCTTAAAATATCCTCTATACGTAGGCGGAAACAGGGGAAGGGGTCAGATTTATCCCGACGGGAGCAAAAGTAACAATACAGTTTATAATGCTACAGCAGCAGGTATAGTAGGTAAAATAATACGAAAAGAAAAAGGGGGTTATGAAATAACCATAGCGGATGCATCGGATGGACGTCAAGTGGTTGATATTATTCCTCCAGGGCCAGAACTTCTTGTTTCAGAAGGCGAATCTATCAAATTGGATCAACCGTTGACGAGTAATCCTAATGTGGGTGGATTTGGTCAGGGAGACGCAGAAATAGTACTTCAAGACCCCTTACGTGTCCAAGGCCTTTTGTTCTTCTTGGCATCTGTTATTTTGGCGCAAATCTTTTTGGTTCTTAAAAAGAAACAGTTCGAGAAGGTTCAATTGTCAGAAATGAATTTCTAGACTCGCGGATTTATCGACATTGAGTTCATAACATAAAAAGAACAAAAATTTTGTGACGATTCTCTATGATAAAAAAATTGCATTATGAAAAGTTTTTTATACTCGTTTTCTACTAGATGTCGGGAATTCCTTGTACCGAATTCCTAGTTATAGTATGTAGATTGTGAAGAAAACAGTTTGACTTTCTTTTTGTAATCCAAATTGGGGTGGTATAGTTATGTTCCTATTATCACATTTCCATGTCATAAAATTCATCAATATCAATAATGTTTTCTATTCGAATCAAATGAAATTCGACTAGATACTAGACTAGACATAAGTAAGTGGGGAATAGAACGGATAAATGCGTGAAACAAAAAATTCTAGGGACGA